CTATTCAACTACTTCGACCATTTCCGAACACCTCATAGTATTTTCGGGGCGTCCAAAGAGTCGATCATTTCTGCATGATTTTTTTTCTCGTGCACTACCCCTTCCAATGGGTTTCGAAGATAAAAATCCTTTATTGGCATTGGCCCATAAATTGACCATCCAGGTAAATCCATGAATTAAGTTTGATTATTCCTTCTTATTATTATTAAGCATCTGAATCATGAATTGTCTTCTGATGACTCATGAAGCGGATAGATTCTTTTTTTGAAAGAACTGTAAACGGAAAACGAAATCCCCTCGCCCACTACCGGTTGATCTTCAGACCTGCCCCCCCTTTCTTCCATCAACTAAATGGATTCTTAGATCTTCTTCATGAGATTAAGAAAAAAACTCTTTTTAGATTCTAATTTCTATGTATACTAATACTAATAGTAAATTACTAATATTTTTCTATTTCTCTGTTAGAAAAGAGAGAGTTTCCTTTTTTTTACTTCAATACTCAATACAATAACAATATTCAATAAAAAAAATAGGAGACCGGAAATGAGAGTATTTATCTCGCATCCATTCTTCATATGATTGTCGGAACAAATTGGATGCAACGAAATGGAAATTTTTGGTACATCTAGCTATAAATCTAAAGATAGAAATATTATATAGTATATAGTATAGATATATAATATAATAACAAGACGTTGGTCTCTAATAATAAATAAATTAATATTTATCCTGTAATCAAAGAAAGATAGTGAAAAATTTTCTTATCTTGTGACTTAGATTCTTATCTTGTGACTTAGAATAAAAGGTTCTCTGTGGAAGAACGAAATGCCAAGTTATTCCTATAGAACATCTAGGACCAAGACGATTGAATTGGAAATATCGACAAATTCTTGCGGAGTCCAAAGAAAAAAAGGGGGGTCAACTTGTTGCAATTTTATCTCTATTGAATTTGAATATCAGAATAGCGGATATAGTCATGATTCAATGGGTCAGGTCCACTTATTTTTCTTTTATTGATTTCTAATCTTTACAATGGATTTCATTGGCCTAATTGAAAATAGGAATAGTTGGTGATTCAACAGATGACTTATCATTATTCGTGCTAACTATAACTAATATATATACTATAACTCATTAGATTATTATTAGATGATGATAATAATATAATATTATACAGTTGTTTTTTATTACTATTAATTAATTAAAAATTAAATATAATAAAATCAATTTAATAATAATTAATAATTTAATAATATTGCTATTCTTCATATGAATACTACGACTGAAAAAAATACAAAGTCCCCTATCGGATCTGAACCGAGGGCTTACGCCTTACCATGGGATTACTCTACCACTGAGTTAAAAGGAAAGGGCTTGGTTCATTGAATTCCTGAACGGGTCACTGTACTATGTAAGTAAAATCTTCTTATCTTCTTTCTTCTTATAATTATATTTATTTATATATAAGATAAGAAGATATATATATACCTACTTCTTTCTTTTATAATATATATATATAAGATATAAGATAAGATTATTATATTATATATAAGAATTTAATTTAATAAGATTTAATTAATAATATATTTATATTTAAAAATTATATATATAAGTATTAAGTATAAGATAATATATAAGAAGCCCGTCTACACATATCCAGAAGCCCCTCGACAAAAGATCCATTTATATACAATAATTGCATTGTAGCGGGTATAGTTTAGTGGTAAAAGTGTGATTCGTTCTATTAACCCCCTTAATAGTTAAGGGGTCTTTCGGTTTCATTCATATTCCGATCAAAAACTTTATTTCATTAAAAGGATTAAATCCTTTACCTTTCAATGACACATTCAAGGAAAAATATAAATTTTCGGCATTTTTATCCAAAAGTAAATTAAAAAATAAAAACTTGGATTATGAAATTGTGAAACAAAATTTTAAAATTGGATCCATACTTCCAATTGAATGAGTATGAATAAAGAATCCATGGATGAAGATAGACAAGTAGATTTCTAATTTCTAATCGTAACTAAATCTTCAATTTTTGTTTTGATTTGTATCGAATAAATTGAAGCAAAATAGCTATTAAATAATGTCTTTAGTTTACTAGAGACATCGACATATTATTTTAGCTCGGTGGAAATAAAATACTTTTCCTTAGGACCCTCTCAAATAGAAATAGAGAACGAAGTAACTAGAAAGGTTGTTAGAATCGCCTTCTTCTAGAGGGATCATCTAGAAAGCGAGTCGTTTTGAATTGGATTGGATATATTCAAACAAAAAGCTGACATAGATGTTATGGGTATCATTTTTTGTAAGATGGGTATCATTTTTTTGTAAGTTGGTTCACATCTTAAATCTAGCAATATATCCATTTTCCATAAAGGAGCCGAATGAAACCAAAGTTTCATGTTCGGTTTTGAATTAGAGACGTTAAAAATGATGAATCGACGTCGACTATAACCCCTAGCCTTCCAAGCTAACGATGCGGGTTCGATTCCCG